TTTTGGGTGGTGTAGAGAAAGTGGATGATGGTTGGATTTGCTTTGGTAGTGTGTAGAATAGAAGTAATTATATATAAGAACAAACGTCAAATCGTGATTAGAGGTTTGTTTTCCTATATTTTTATTTTGTGGTGAGTAATCATAGAAGTAAAAGTTTCATGAAGGCGGGGCTTGTGATTAGGCCCGTTTTGTATTGTTTTAAGGTAAAGAGATGTGAGTGTAGGAGTGAACGGCGGGTCGTAATTATAGGTTTAGTTTTATTTTGGTGGTGAGTAGGAAGTTCTTAAAAGTTGGGGGTTTTTTTCGAAGTTTTGGTGTGTAAAATTTCGGGGGGAAAAAGATATATGTCTAACAAGCATTAAGAGATGTAAGCCTCAAGGGAAGGTGTGGAGGGATACATAGTGCTCAACCCGGACTAAATGCCTAACTGTGTGTGTGCATATATGGTAGTCAGGTGAAAGGGAGAGAGAAAAAAGGGATACCAGTGGTGGACTGGCATAGCTGATCAGAACATGAGGTGAATTGTACCATATAAAGGGTGCGACCAAAGGTCTTGGAAAAAGCTAGTATGGAGGGGTGGTTCCGGACTATCTAGATGATCTTGAGAGTGTAACCAGCGGCCTTGGAAAGAGCAAGAGAAGAGGGGTAGCACTTGTGGACGTGAGAAGTCGAATGGTTAGCATGTATGAAAGGATAGAGGATTTCACGGGAAGCGTTAAGCTAAGAGAGACGACTAGATCAAGGATAGTCATGTGTATTAAGAAGTACTATAATCCGTGAAGCATTGAACGACCAAAGAAATGTGGAGCTAATTATATGTACGAAGGCAATTTTAGGCTAAAATATTTTATTAGGAATTCCCGCTTATTATTCATGGGGGAAGCCATTAATGTAAGATTATAGGAGGGGTAGAAAAATCAAGGATTTTTCAAAGAAATGTATATATCCTGTATTCCTAATGAAATGATGGGGGGGGGTTCGGGGGGGGCCGGTGTGGCGGCTCTTTTATTTTTGATGAATGTTGATTTTGTGGCTGCAAAGAGTAGTTTAATATTAAAATGCTGGTTTTGGGGGCCAGGGATGAAGTTTCTTTCTCTTTGATGTGTGGTGCTCAATAGGTTTAACCCAGATTTGGTTTACAAGAACAATGCTTTGTGTTTAAGCTATTAGAGCATGAGTTTATTATTCCGTTTTCAAATCACCCTGAAGTGGGTGTCTGGATAAAGAAGTTGAAGTGTAACGTTGTAGTTGATTGGCTGTTAATGATGTATGGAAGTTGTACTGGTTTTGTGCCGGCTCATGTAATGGGAATGAATGTTGAATCCAGGTTTCAAAACATTAGTTGTGAAAGTGGGCGGAAAGTTATTGGGCGGAGGTGGGCCGTATTTGTGAATGGGGTGATGAGTAGGATTATGATTGATTTTACTAGGGCTAGGGCCCCTCCAAGCTTATTTGGGATTGATCCCAAGATCCCGTAGGCGAATAGGAAGTACCACTCTGGTTCAAAGTGTTGGGGGGTACCTAGTGGATTGGCCTTTGAGAAGTTGTCTGGTTCGTTGAAGATATCAGGGAAGAATGAGACGATGATGAGTAGTGTTAGTATTATTAGGGTCAGGAAGAGTAGGTCTTTGTATGAGTGGTAAGGGTGGAATGGGATTTTGTCGATGTCTGGGTTTGTCCCTAGTGGGTTGCTAGATCCCTCTTCGTGGAGTAGGATAATGTGTAGTGATGATATGGAGATGATTGCGAATGGTAGGATGAAATGTAGTGCGAAGAATCGTGTGAGGGTGGGGTCATTGATTGCGAATCCTCCTCATAACCAGGTTGTTATGGTTGTGCCTAAGTATGGTACAGCGGTGAATAGGTTGGTAATTACGGTTGCAGCTCAGAAGGATATTTGTCCTCATGGGAGGACATATCCGAAGAAGGCGGTTGCCATAAGTGTGATGAGTAGTGTAATTCCGGATATTCAGGTTTCTTTATTGAGATAGGAGCCGTAGTATAATCCTCGTGCAATGTGAATGTAGATGCAGATAAAGAATATAGATGCACCGATGGCGTGTAGGTTTTGTATTAGTCAGCCGTAGGGGACATCACGGGTGATGTGAATAATGGATGAAAATGCCAGGTTGATATTTGCTGTGTAGTGGACGGCTAGGAAGAAGCCGGTTAGTACTTGTAGGGCTAAGCATGTTAATAGTATTGAGCCGAAGTTCCATCATGTTGAGATGTTGGTTGCTACTGGTCGAAGGCCAAAGAGGGTTAGGATATAGTGGTGGGGCATGTTTTTGTAGTTGATTAACAACGGTGGTTTTTCAGGCCGCAGGTCTCGATAAAGTCGAGCGGAAATCATGTTTATTATGGATTATGTTTTTTGTTTAGCTATTACATGTGTGGTGGTTGGGGCGGTAGTGTTAAGTACAACTCCTGTTTCTTATTATGGGGTGATTGCTTTGATAGGCCTTGTGTTTTCTTGTTGTATTATGATAGTAGGCATAGGTCAGACGTTTGTTGCTTTGGTAACTTTTGTAGTGTACTTAGGTGGCTTGGTGGTGGTGTTTAGTTATTGTATTAGTGTTGAAAAGGATGTGGAGGATGTTTTGAAGGTTTTTACTTCTAAGATTATTGTTTCTTTGTTCGTTTGTGTTGGCGTTGTTGCTTGTTTGTGTGCTGTATTTATTTTTGGATTGGGGGAGTGGTTGGTTGTGTTGGGTCAGGATTGTTTAATTTGTGTGGAAGTTAATGGGTTTGGGGTTCTTTATTCTGGTGGTGGGGTTGGTTTAATGGTTTGTTCATGGGGTCTTCTTGTGGCGCTGTTTTCTATTTTAATTGTTTTAAGTTGATATCGGTTAGGAGGGTTGCGACCTTTTAGGGGCAGCTGAGTACTAAGGTAATGATTATTGTTAGGGTGAAGGTGGTTATATAATTTTTAATTAGATTTTTTTGTTGTGTAGTTATGTGAATTAGTGGAATGGATGTATTTGATAAGCCTTTTGGTCCGTAGTTTTCTAGGGTTCATAGGTCGATTAATTCTGTCCAGGTTGTTTGGCCAAATTTTAATGTTTTTATTGGGAGTCCTCGGTGAAGGAGATTGAAAAAACCTAATTGGTTAAAAAACCGGTTGAGTGTTTTTGGTTTTTGTGGGGGCTGTTTGGTTGATAGGAATAGTAGGCCTGTTGATAGGACAATTCCTGTTAAGGTAATGGTAAGTGCCGATAGTTTGATAGTCGTTGGTATAGGGTGTATGGTGGTTGTCCGTAGGGTTGAGAGTTTAGTCATTGTGCCTACGAAGATTGATCCGAAGGTAAGTCGTAAGATAGGCTTGGTTGGGGCCTTTGTCTCATGATGAATTTTTTGTTTGGTACGAGGAAATCCTGTTAGTGTGAGGTGAATAATACGTATGCTGTATATGGCGGATAGTATGGTTGCGATTAGTGTTATGATTAGGGCTCATGAGTTGGTGTGGGAGTTTATGATGGTTTCAATGATGGTGTCTTTAGAGTAGAACCCTGAAAGGAAGGGTATACCTATTAGTGTTAGGCTGGCAATTGTGATGGTGGATGTGGTTATTGGTATAGTTTTATTAAGGTTTCCTATTTTTCGGATGTCTTGTTCGTTTTCTAGGTTGTGAATGAAGGATCCTGAGCATAAGAATAGAAGTGCTTTGAAAAAGGAGTGGGTGGCTATGTGTAGGAAGGCTAGTGTTGGTTGGTTTAGTCCAATTATTGTTATTATTAGGCCTAGTTGGCTGGTTGTTGATAATGCGATGATCTTTTTGATATCATGTTGGGTTGTTGCTGCAGCGGCTGCGAATATAGTTGTTGTTGCCCCTAGGATCAGGCAGATGGTTAGTGCGAGTTTATTATTCTGTATGGTTGGGTGTAGGCGAATTAATAGGAAAACGCCTGCTACACCTATGGTGCCTGAGTTGAGTAGAGCCGATACCGGTGTTGGGCCTTCTATGGCGGCTGGAAGTCATGGGTGAAGGCCGAATTGGGCGGATTTTCCTGTGGCTGCAGCGCTTAGGCCAATAAGTGGAATAATGTTGATGATCCCGTGCTGTGTGAAGAGTTCTTGTATGTTTATGGAGGATAGTAGTAAAAGTCATGCTGTGGTTATGATAAGGCCAATATCGCCGATTCGATTGTAGATAATAGCTTGTAAGGCTGCGGTGTTTGCGTCTGATCGGGCATATCACCATCCGATTAGCAGGAATGATATGATGCCTACTCCTTCTCAGCCGATGAATAGTTGGTATATGTTGTTTGCTGTAATGATGGTTAGTATTGCGATTAGGAAGATGAAAAGGTATTTGATGAATTTGTTGATGTAGGGGTCAGTTGATATATACCACGCTGAGAATTCGATGATAGATCATGTGATGAATAAGGCGATAGGGATGAAGGTTAGCGAGGGTGTGTCTAGGATAAAGCTAATGTTAATATTTATTGTGGTTGTGTTAATGATGGGTGATGTAGATAGTGTAGTTTCATTCTCGTTGTTTAGTAGAAGGGTTAGTGGGATAAGGCTTATGATAAATGTGGTTATTAGACTATTTTTTGTGTAATGTAAATTGAGGTTTGGTTTGGTGAGCAGTTGCTTACAGATTAGTGTCGAAGATAGGAACACGGCTAGGGTTATTGTTGGGGTGATAGTATTCATGTTCTACTACTTGGAATTGCGCCCAAGTGTTTGGTGCCTAAGACCAACGGAGTACCTGTTGTCCTTTAGTAGAGAGAAGGCCGGTGTGTTAGTATCGGGTGGAAGATTTAGCAGGTCTTGTTTCCTTCTCGGTGTGCGAGAGGGGAGTCTCTGTTTTCAGGTCCACAGCTTGATATTTTTTTTAAATTACACACACTCTTAGTACGAGTTCTGGTTTAATTGAGATTAGTATGAGGGGAGGAATGTGTAGGGTTATGAGTAGGTGTTCTCGAGTGTGGGTGGGTTGAGTTGAGGTGTTTAGTAGTGGTTTGCTTGCTCGGGTGGATAAATATATGTGGAGGGAGTAGGTTGCGGTGATTAGTATGGATAGGCCGAGGAGGACTATGGTTGGGGGGCATCAGTTGAATATGGCTGAGATAATAAGGAGTTCTCCGGTGAAGTTCATGCTGGGTGGGGTGGCGATGTTTATAAGGTTTGCAATTAGCCATCAGGTTGTTATTATTGGGAGAATGTTGTGGAAGCCTCGGGTGAGTATTAGGATTCGGGTGTGTGTGCGTTCGTATGTGATGTTAGCTAGGCAGAATAGTATTGATGATGTGAAACCGTGGGCGATTATTAAAGCTATAGCCCCTGCTAAACCTCATGGGGTTTGTGTTATAAGTGCTGCGATGACTAAGCCTATATGGCTGACTGATGAGTAGGCGATTAGAGATTTTAGGTCTGTCTGTTGAAGGCAGGTGAGGTCAACTAGGATTGCTCCTCACAGGGAAATCACAATAAATGGTATGAATACGCCTGTTTTTGGCGTCGGCCCAATTTCGATGGTTAGGATGATGCCATACCCTCCCAGTTTTAGGAGGATGGCTGCTAGTACTATTGAGCCGGCAATTGGTGCTTCCACCTGGCCTTTGGGTAGCCATAGGTGGAGTCCGTAGATTGGTATTTTTGCTAGGAAGGCGGCCAGACAGCCCAGTCCTAAGTAGAAGTTCATGTTAGGGTTATTCGTTTTGGCTGTATAATATAAATAGGTGTGGGTGTTAGGTTTATTATTTAAGTAGAGAATTGCTATTAGTAGTGGTATAGAGGTTGTTAGGGTGTAGAGCATGAAGTAAGTGCCTGCGGTCAGGCGTTCTGCTTGTTGTCCCCATCGTGTGATGATGATAAGGGTGGGGATTAGCGTAGCTTCGAATATTACGTATATTAAGGTTAGATTATAAGCCGTGAATGTTAGGGCGATGGTTGTTTGTAAAAAGGTAATGGTAGCCAAGAATGTGCGTTGACGTTGTATGGGTTCATATATTATAGCTTGTTGGCTGGCAATTATTATTAGTGGGAGAAGCCAATAGGATAGTGCGAATAGTGGGGATGAGATATGGTCTAGGTAGAGGTATATATTTGATGAGGGTTTTAGATACTGGTTTTGTTTGAGGAAGATTAGGCTGAAAAGGGCGAGGATAAATGCGTATGAGGTCGTTGTTTGGTAGAGGATTTGGGGTTTGAGGATGAGGGTGGATGGCACTAATATAAGAGTTACAAGGAGAATTTTTAGCATTATAGGAGGTTGAGGTTTTTTAGGAAGTCGTTGCCATGGGTTCGTGTGATTGCGACTACAAGGCTGAGTCCTAAGGATGCTCCGCACACTGAGATTGTTAGGAGGATAATGGGTATTGGGGTGTGGGATATGCCTAGTGAGATTGTAGTGTAAGTTACTAGTATAGTAAATAGAATTAATATCATTGCTTCAATGCATATGAGGGCTAGTATTAGGTGTTTGTGTTGTGTTGATAGACCTAGTATAATAATGAAGAATGTTGTTGTTAGTGTAATTTTGATGAGCTCCATTACAAGGGCTTAAATATAAGGTCTTTTGGGTCGAAATCAAATGTCTGGCGTAGACTACCCTTGGATTCTGTTCATTCCAGTCCCCCTTGGTGTCATTCGTAAATAAGTCCGAGTGCTAGCAGGGATAATAGGATTATTGTTAAGGTGATTGAGGTCAAGGGTGGGTTGGTGTTTATACTTCAAGGGATTGGAAGGAGGAGGACAATTTCTAGGTCAAATAGAATGAATAGGATGGCTACTAGGAAGAATTGGATTGAAATTGGGGATCGTGCGTCTCCTAATGGGTCGAATCCGCCATCGTATGGTGAGAGTTTGTTGATATCTGGTTTGATAACTATAAGTGCGTTGATGGGGTAGATAATAATGACGCCGGTTATTGATAGAGTGAGTAGTATAATTAGACTTATTATTTCTTCCCGGGGGGGACCAAGTGCTTGGAAGGCAATTGTACTATATTATACTAAAGAAATATGATCCTCATCAGTAGACTGAGACAAATAGGAATAATCAAACCACGTCGACGAAGTGTCAGTATCAAATTGCTGCTTCGTACCCGAAGTGGTGTGATGTTGTGAAGTGGAAGTTGATAAGACGTGCCAGACATACGATTAGGAATGTGGTTCCGATTATCACGTGAAATCCATGGAAACCTGTGGCTACGAAAAATAGGGAGCCGTAGACGCTGTCTGAGATTGTAAAGGGGGTCTCTATATATTCTGAGAGTTGGAGGGCTGTGAAGTAAATGCCTAGTGCGATGGTGATTATGAGGGCGTATGTTGCCTCTTTTTTGTTGCCTTGTATTAATGCGTGGTGTGATCATGTAACTGTGGCGCCGGATGATAGTAGGACTGCTGTGTTGAGTAGTGGGACTTCTAGTGGGTTAAGTGGGATAATTCCGGTTGGGGGTCATTCAGCTCCTAGTTCTGGTGTAGGGACTAGGCTTACGTGATATAGGGTTCAGAAAAAACCTAGGAAGAAGAAGACTTCGGATACAATGAACAGTATTATTCCATAACGTATGTTTTTTTGTACTCCTTTTGTGTGGTGGCCTTGGAAGGTGCCTTCTCGTACAACATCGCGTCATCATTGGATGAGGGTTAGGGTGAGGGTAAGCAGGCCCAGTTTCAAGACGGTGGTTGTGTTTGTATGGAATCATAGGGCTAGTCCTGAGGCCGTGAGTAGGGAGCCTAGGCCCCCCGTTAAGGGTCAAGGGCTGGGGTCGACTATGTGGTATTGGTGGAGTTGGTGGGTCATTATGGTTATGTGTTTTCTTGTAGGTACAGGGTGACTAGGAGTACGAATACATAGGCTTGGATGCAGGCTACAGCTATTTCTAGAAGTGTGAGTAAGAATAATAGAATTGTTATTAGGATTGATAGTGTGTTGTAGGTATTGAAGAAGTTTAGGACGGCTGAGCTAATTATTGTTATAAGTAAGTGGCCGGCTGTGATGTTGGCTGTTAGTCGTACGCCTAGTGCAATTGGTCGTATGAATAGGCTGATCGTTTCGATTAGGATTATGAAGGGGACTAGTGGGGTTGGTGAGCCTTCTGGTAGTATGTGGGCTAGTGTTGAAGAGGTTTTAGTTGTAAGGCCTGTGATTACGGTTGCCAGTCATAATGGGATAGCTAGGGCTATATTTATTGATAGTTGGGAGGTTGGGGTAAAAGTGTATGGTAAAAGGCCTAGTAGGTTGGATAGCAGAATGAATATGAGTAGACCCGTTAGGAAACGAGACCATTTTTGTCCTGTTGGTGATAGCTGATGTATTATGTTTAGTAGGACGGTTTTAAAGAATCAGCTTATAATAGTAGATAACCGGTTTCCCAGGAGTATTGTGTTGGGTCGGATGAAAAGAATGGGTAATATTATAGATAATAAGCTGGTTGAGACATATAGGATTTCTGGGCTTGCGAATTGTTCGAATATGTTTATGTTCATGGTAGGATTCAGATAAGTTCTGTTTTGAGGTCGTCTAGGGAGACGGCTTTCAAGTCTTTGTTGAGGAGGGTGGTTTGGATTTTTCATACTAATGATAACAGAATAGTTCAAGTTCAGATGTAGTTTGTGAAGATATATACAATATCCAGCTGTGGCATTCATCAAGGAAATTTTGTTTCTTCTTTAGCTTAAAAGGCTAATGCTATAAAAGCTTCTTGATGTATTGTTCTGTGGTAAGTAGTCACTGTTCAAAGTAGTTTAGTGGTACGGCTTCTACTACGATGGGCATGAAGCTGTGGTTTGCGCCACAAATTTCTGAACATTGGCCGAAGAATACGCCTGTTCGGGAGGTGGCTAATGGGAGTTGGTTGAGTCGTCCTGGTACAGCGTCTACTTTAATTCCTAAGGATGGGATGGCTCATGAATGTAGGACATCTTCTGCAGTAACTACAATACGGGTTTGTAAGTTGGCTGGTATCACCATTCGGTGGTCTACTTCTAGTAGGCGAGGGGCGCCGTTTGGTAGATCTTGTGTTTGAATCATGTAGGAGTCGAATGAAACGTTAGTTCCATCTGTATACTCGTAGTTTCAGTATCATTGATGTCCTGTTGCTTTGATTGTTACATACGGGTCAAATACTTCTTCTATTAGGTAGAGTGATCGGACAGATGGAAGGGCGGTAAGGATCAAGATTATAATGGGGGCGGCGGTTCAGGCGGCCTCTAGTTGTTCTACTTCTTCTGTTGGATCATTGTGTGTTACAGTAGCTGTGATGGCCGTTGTGGCGAAGAGTAGGATGATTAGGGATATTAGGAAGGTTAGGAGGAGAACGTGGTCATGTAGGAACACGACTTCTTCCATTGCGGGTCCTGTGGCTTCTTGTAGTGATAGTTGGGTTGCATATGGCACTGAGGACCACAGATGTCTGTTATTTAGCTATGACAAAGCTATGTAATAAATTTACTACGTTCTCGAGAGGAAAGCATTAAGAACGCGGCTGACTTGAAATTAGCAGATGGCAGCTAAAATCCGTCTCTTCTCGGGCCAGGGTCACTCCATGTATGTGATATATTCGCGGACTGGGGCGTATATGTTGTTTAGTATAAATGTTGGTTCTGTGTGGGTGTGGTGTGGTGGTGGTGTTCCGTAGAATCATTCTACGTGGGTTTTTTTTCCTAATGGGATGGGTAGGGTTCGTTTGTGTGTTATAGCTTCTCAGACAATATATAGTGATATGAGGACTGCTACTAGCGAGATGGTTGAGCCGATTGATGAGATTGTGTTTCATAGGGTGAAGGCGTCTGGGAAGTCCGAGTATCGACGGGGTATTCCTGAGAGTCCTAAAAAGTGTTGTGGGAAGAATGTTATATTAACCCCTAGGAATATTACTCAAAATTGAGTTTTTGTTAGAGTCTGGTTAAGAGAGTATCCGGTGAATAGTGGGAATCAGTGTGTTACGCCTCCTATGATGGCAAATACTGCCCCTATTGATAGGACATAATGGAAGTGTGCTACTACGTAATATGTGTCGTGTAGGACGATATCTAGGGATGAGTTTGCTAGGATGATGCCGGTTATTCCGCCCACAGTGAACAGGAAGATGAAGCCTAGAGCTCAATAAATTGGAGTCTGTCATTTGATTTGTCCGCCGGTTAGTGTAGCTAGTCAGCCGAAGACTTTGATTCCTGTTGGAACGGCGATGATTATTGTGGCAGCTGTGAAGTAGGCTCGACTGTCGATATCAAGACCGACCGTAAATATGTGGTGTGCTCAGACTACGAAACCTAGGATGGCGATAGATATCATAGCTCAAATTATGCTAGTGTATCCGAAAGTGTTTTTCTTTCCAGTGTAATAGGTGATAATGCTAGAGATAATGCCGAAGCCCGGTAAAATTAGAATGTAAACTTCTGGGTGTCCAAAAAATCAGAACAGGTGTTGGAATAATACCGGATCTCCTCCTCCACAAGGATCGAAAAATGATGTGTTTAGGTTACGGTCTGTTAGCAGTATTGTAATTGCTGCTGCCAGAACTGGTAGGGCTAGGAGGAGTATGATTGCCGTGATTAGTACGGATCAAACAAACAAAGGGATGTTGAATATAGGTATTGATGCAGGTTTTATGTTAATGCATGTGGTGATAAAATTAATTGCCCCTAGAATTGAAGAGGCGCCGGCTAAGTGTAGGGAGAAAATTGCCAGATCTACTGAGGGGCCTGAGTGGACCATATTGCCTGATAGCGGTGGGTAAACTGTTCAACCGGTTCCGGCGCCTGCTTCTACGTATGAGGAAGATAGGAGAAGAAGTAGTGCTGGTGGTAGAAGTCAAAAGCTTATATTATTTATTCGTGGGAATGCTATGTCGGGTGCCCCGATTATTAATGGGATTAGTCAGTTTCCGAAGCCTCCGATCATAATGGGTATAACTATAAAGAAGATTATTACGAATGCGTGGGCTGTTACAAGCACATTAAAGATTTGGTCGCTGCCGAATAGGGAGCCTGGTTGTGTTAGTTCTATTCGTATTAATACACTTAGACAGGCGCCGACAAGTCCGGATCATGCACCAAATAGTAGGTATAATGTGCCGATATCTTTGTGGTTTGTTGAGAAGAGTCAACGGGTGGTGTACACAGGTAGTATGGCTGAGTGTAAGCGGTAAATTGTAAATTTACCAACAAGGGTTCACCCTTTGCTGCCGGCCCCGAAGTGTTTCATGTCGGGTTGCAAACCCGAAGACGACCAACTGGTCCGGGGCTTCTCCGTTTTTTTCTTGTTAAAACGGAGAAGTAGATTGAAGTCCGTTTGGTTTGGACGCCTAGTTGTTAACTAGTGTTTTGTGGGATCGAGCCCCGCCAGTCTAGAGAGCTTTAGTTTAGATAAAATATCTGTGTTGCAAGCAGAAGATGTGATTGTTCGCAAGTTCTCAGAAACTAAAGTGTGTTTCTTTTTTGGGGGCTTTGAAGGCTCCTAGTTTGATATAACTTAAGTTTCTTTTATAGTGATGGGGTTATTGGTAGTATTAGTGTTGATATGATTGTTAGTGTGGATGCTGTTATTGGTTTTGTCTTCGGGTTTGTTCGTCATTTTATTGTTATTGTGTTGGTATGTGGTGTGAGTGTTATTGAGGAGATGTATGTTAGTCGTAGGTAGAAGTATAGGCTTAATAGTGATATGATTGTTATTAGGGTTGCCTCTATTGTGAGGTTGAAGAATACTATTTTGTTTAGGATAAGTCATTTTGGTATAAATCCTGTTAGGGGGGGTAAGCCTCCTAGGGATAAAATGGATAATGTTAAGGCTGATGTTAGTAGGGGGGTGGTTGTTCATATTGTACCGAGGTCTTTAATTGTAGAGGAGGATGTTGAGTGAAGTATTAAGAAGATTGGGGTAGTAGTTAGGATATAGATGGATAGTGTTAGTGTGGAGATGTTGGGTGCGATGGTGAGTGTGGATAAGACTCAGCCTGTGTGGGCGATGGAGGAGAAGGCTATTAGTTTTCGGAGCTGAGTTTGGTTGAGGCCTCCTAGACTCCCAAGGGTGATGGAGAGGATTGCTGTGGTTAGTAGGATAGTTTGGTTAATTTTATCTGACATCATGAGTAGGAGTGATATAGGTGCTAGTTTTTGTCAGGTTAGGATTGTTAGGCCTGTTAGTGTTGTTGTCCCTTGGGCTACTTCTGGAAGTCAGAAGTGGAATGGGGCTGCTGCCATTTTTATTATTAGGGCTAGGGTTATAATAGTGGTTGGGGCATGATCTGATATGAGTGTAATTTCTCAATGTGATGTGTTGAGGGCATTTATTGTTGCTGCGAGCAGTATGGCTGTGGAAGCTAGGGTTTGGGTTAGGAAGTATTTTGTTGCTGCTTCTGTGGCTCGTGGATGGTGCGGTTTGGAAATTATGGGGGTTATAGATAGTGTATTGATTTCTAGGCAGGCTCAGGCTATAAGTCAATGTGTCGATGAAGTTACGAGGATGGTGCTTAGCGTGATGCTCGGTGGAATTGTTAATCAGGTTATCAGGTTAATTAGTAGAGGCCGTAGTGGCATTTTCGGGGTATGGGCCCGATAGCTTGTTTTAGCTGACTTTACTGTTTAGAAGGTGATATATTTGGAAGTACTGAAAGCTTTGGGCTTTCTGGTTCAAGTTCGACTCTTCATTTTCTAGTATTAAGGAAATGATTTGAACATCTCTGCATAGGTTTTACGTCTTTTACATGGTCCGCTTTGCTACCTTAATTATATAAGAACAAACGTCAAATCGTGATTAGAGGTTTGTTTTCCTATATTTTTATTTTGTGGTGAGTAATCATAGAAGTAAAAGTTTCATGAAGGCGGGGCTTGTGATTAGGCCCGTTTTGTATTGTTTTAAGGTAAAGAGATGTGAGTGTAGGAGTGAACGGCGGGTCGTAATTATAGGTTTAGTTTTATTTTGGTGGTGAGTAGGAAGTTCTTAAAAGTTGGGGGTTTTTTTCGAAGTTTTGGTGTGTAAAATTTCGGGGGGAAAAAGATATATGTCTAACAAGCATTAAGAGATGTAAGCCTCAAGGGAAGGTGTGGAGGGATACATAGTGCTCAACCCGGACTAAATGCCTAACTGTGTGTGTGCATATATGGTAGTCAGGTGAAAGGGAGAGAGAAAAAAGGGATACCAGTGGTGGACTGGCATAGCTGATCAGAACATGAGGTGAATTGTACCATATAAAGGGTGCGACCAAAGGTCTTGGAAAAAGCTAGTATGGAGGGGTGGTTCCGGACTATCTAGATGATCTTGAGAGTGTAACCAGCGGCCTTGGAAAGAGCAAGAGAAGAGGGGTAGCACTTGTGGACGTGAGAAGTCGAATGGTTAGCATGTATGAAAGGATAGAGGATTTCACGGGAAGCGTTAAGCTAAGAGAGACGACTAGATCAAGGATAGTCATGTGTATTAAGAAGTACTATAATCCGTGAAGCATTGAACGACCAAAGAAATGTGGAGCTAATTATATGTACGAAGGCAATTTTAGGCTAAAATATTTTATTAGGAATTCCCGCTTATTATTCATGGGGGAAGCCATTAATGTAAGATTATAGGAGGGGTAGAAAAATCAAGGATTTTTCAAAGAAATGTATATATCCTGTATTCCTAATGAAATGATGGGGGGGGGTTCGGGGGGGGCCGGTGTGGCGGCTCTTTTATTTTTGATGAATGTTGATTTTGTGGCTGAGGAAGTGAGGATTGTGGTCCTGTGTCTACTCTATCAAGGTAGTCCCTGTCTCGGGCACACTTCCATTGTGGTGGGGTGCCGTGGAAGGCTGTTGTGGTTGAGATATTTAATATGCATATGCCTAGGGTTAGGGGTAAATATTGTTTCCATAGTAGGTGTATTAGTTGGTCATAGCGGAATCGTGGGTAGGATGCTCGGACTCATAGGAAGATAGTTGTAAGGAGGATGGATTTTGTTATAAGGTTAATTGTGAATAATGGTGAGTTTTGAGTTCCTGGGTTTAGGAATATTATGGTGGAGAGGGTGTTTATTATAAGGATGTTTGTGTATTCTGCTAGGAAGAGTAGGGCAAATGGGCCAGCTGAGAATTCTACATTGAATCCGGAGACTAGTTCGGATTCTCCTTCTGTCAGATCGAATGGTGATCGGTTAGTTTCTGCTAGGGTGGATGTGAATCACATCATGGCTAATGGTCATGATGGGAGTAGAAGTCATATGGGTTCTTGTGTTGTTGTGAAAGATTGTAGTGAGTAACCTCCTGTGATTGTGGCTATAGATATAATGATTAGGCCTAGTGTGACTTCGTATGAAATGATTTGTGCGACGGCTCGTATGGCGCCTATTAGTGGATATTTTGAGTTTGATGATCAGCCTGATCAGAGGATTGTGTATGTGAATATACCTGATATGGCTATGATGAATAGTAAGGCTAGGTTCATGTTAGTTAGTGGGAATGGTATGGGTATTGGGGCTCAGGTGGTTAATGCTAAGGTGAGTGCTAGAATTGGGGATAGGGTAAATAGGATTGGGGATGAGAGTGTGGGTTTTGTTGGTTCTTTTAGGATGAGTTTAATGCCGTCTGCGATTGGTTGTAATAGGCCCATTGGGCCTACTAGGTTTGGGCCTTTTCGTAGTTGTATATACCCTAGTAGTTTTCGTTCCAGGAAGGTTAAGAAGGCTACTGCGATTAGGATGGAGATGATGTAGAGTAGTGGGTTGATAATGTTGAGTAGGATGTTGGTTATTATTAAGGCGGGTTGTATCCTTAATTGGCCTTTTCTTGGCCTGGGTTTGTTAATGGTTTAATATTGAGTGTATTTATATTTTTTGTTGAAGCGTGCTTTTGGTATTGGCTTTGCTTTCTCGGTCCTTTCGTACTAGAAAGGGCTTTTTATAGATAGAAACTGACCTGGATTGCTCCGGTCTGAACTCAGATCACGTGGGACTGTTAATCGTTGAACAAACGAACCTTTAATAGCGGCTGCACCATTTGGGTGTCCTGATCCAACATCGAGGTCGTAAACCTTCTTTTTGATATGGGCTCTTAAAGAAGATGGCGCTGTTATCCCTGGAGTAACTTGGTTCAATTATCAGTGTTACTGGGTCTTGTGGTGGCCTGTTGGCCTGTGGTATGAGGGATGGCTCATGTTGTTTGGAAGTTCTGTTTTGTTCCAAAGTCGCCCCAACTGAAAGTAGCTATTAGTGGGTTTAATAGGTTAGTTTAAGCTTCACAGGGTCTTCTGGTCTTATATGTATATCTCAGCTTTTGTACTGGGAGATCAGTTTAATTGATTGATTACAAGAGACAGTTTGACTCTCATGTGGCCTTTCATACGGGTCTACAATTAATAGACAAGTGATTACGCTACCTTTGCACGGTTAGGGTACCGCGGCCGTTGAAGAAAGTCTCACTGGGCAGGCGTTGCCTTTAATACTAGTTTTGGCTAAAGGTTATGTTTTTGGTAAACAGCTGGAGTCATTGGTTGCCGAGTTCCTTTTGTAATGTTTTATCTTTCTTTGTTGCGTTCCTGTGTTGGGGTAACAGTTTATGTGTTAGTTGTGTAGGGTGTTGTATCATTCCTTTTTTGGTCTGTTGATTGCAAGTAGATTTTCTGTTTCTTGCATACAGTTGCGCTTAGAGAAGTTTTCTTATTATTAGTTTTAGCATAAGTTTATCTATGGTTATAGATTTACCCTTAATTGTATTTGGAATATTTGATTGGGTGGGGGATTTTTGTTGTAATTCTTTAAACGATATTTTTTTAGGTGGCTGCTTTAAGGCCTACTTGTAGGTTTAAGGTTGTTTTATTCTCAAGGTCAGGTTGTATCCTGTTTCAATAGAGCTGTACCCCTATTGAATGTCTTTAGATTTCTAGGTTGTGATATATTGGTTAAGGGGTGAACTTAGATTCTGTTTTGGGTAGCCAGCTATCTCCAGATTCGGTAGGCATTTCACCTCTACTTTTAAGTCTTTCCACTCTTTTGCTACAGAGACGGATTGGCCCTAAAGGCTGCTTTAAAGTAGCTCATCTGGTTTCGGGTTGTTTGGGCTTATAGTGGTGCGTTTTGTCCTGTGGTCCTTGCTAAACCATGATGCAAAAGGTACAAGGTTTAATCTTTGCTGTTTTTTGGTTAAGTAGTGTGTTCCCTTGCGGTACTGGGGTGCTGTGGTAATGTTCGATCGCATCTACTTGGTGGGTCAAATGTTTTGTTTTATTTGTTGTGGATTTCTTGGGTGTTGTTTAGACTACAATTTAAGCTCAAAAAGATTATTTTAATGTCGTTCGGTTGTAGGCCGAATGCTTTAGTTGTAAGCTACTTTTTGTTTTTCTAAGCGCACTTTCCAGTACGCTTACCATGTTACGACTTGCCCTGTTTCGTGTTGTTGTAAGTTTTTATATGTTGATTTGTTTTGGTTGGTGACAGGGATGACGGGCGGTGTGTACGCACTTCATTGCAATGGTTTCAGTTGAGTATTGTGTTCTCATCTTACTGCTAAATCCACCTTCAAAGGACAGTTTCATGTCTTTATTCGTATGGTCTGTATTAGAAAATGTAGCCCATCTTAGTCCACTTCATTAGTTACACCTCGACCTGTCGTGTTAGTGTATGACTATTTGGTTCACTTTGTTTCTTTTGCAAGGTGAGCTGGCGACGGCGGTATATAGACTGGGTGGCTAGAAGTGGTTGGATTAATCGTGGGTTATCGGTTATTAGACAGGCTCCTCTAGGTTGGGTGAAGTACCGTCAAGTCCTTTAAGTTTTAAGTTTTCACTCGTAGTGGTTTGGCGAGCAATAGTGTTGCCCGTGTTACGGTTAGGCATAGTAGGGTATCTAATCCTAGTTTGTGTCCCAGTTTTCACGGGTTGAAAAGGTTATTTTTTTAAGGAGTTGATTTTAGTTTAACTAAGGGCGTTTTACAGCCTGGTTTTGCTTAGTCCTAAGGTGGGAATACTTTGGTCTAGCCGTGCTTTACGCCGTTTGCATTATCTTGAGTCTGTCGTGTAACCGCGGTCGCTGGCACGAGATTAACCGGCTCTATATGATCCTTTACTGGGCCAAGTTTGCACTTATGGCCCAATGTTAGTTACTGCTGAAGCCCCGTGGGGGTGTGGCCAAGGCTGGGCGTTGTGGGTGGGAAGGGGTTCTCGTTAGACCTGGAGCCCGCTCCTTTATTGGTGAGGGGCTTTTTCACCGTTGTGGAGGAGCTGCTGTATGTAAACCAGGATGTAGGTAATGACAAATTTGGCATTGGAACTTTGTGTTATTCGGGTGTAATACCGTCTCAGCATTTTCAGTGCTGTGCTTTGGTGTAAGCTACAATAAC